ACTCTATGTATTAACGAGCGGGAATCGTCGAGGTATTTGTGCAAATAGGTATCATCCATGTAATCGAAGAAATTATCAAGATGAAAGAATTGACGATAATAGCTATAAGTATAAGTATACGAAAGAACCCTTTTTTTGTAATTCCTATGATGCAATTGGGGCTTATCGGCAGAAAAGAATCAATTTAGATAGTCCTTTGTGGCTCCGGTGGCGATTAGATCAACGCGTTATTGCTTCAAGGGAAGCTCCCATCGAAGTTCACTATGAATCTTTGGGTACCTATCATGAGATTTATGGACATTATCTAATAGTACGAAGTGTAAAAAAAGAAATTCTTTCTATATACATTCGAACCACCGTTGGCCATATTTCTTTTTATCGAGAAATCGAAGAAGCTATACAAGGGTTTTGTCTGGCCTGCTCATATGGTACCTAATCATATGGTGTCTAAACTAAGTAATTCTATGACACCTTGGGCCTTTCCGGTTCAAGTATGACCACCATTGCTGACCTTTCTACGTGAATCAAGATCGAGAAAAGGAAGTTTTCCAATCATTGACTCAAATCTATTGTCGAATCCTACTCAGCGGAATACGGAGGTACTTATGGCAGAACGGGCGAGTCTGGTCTTTCACAATAAAACGATAGATGGAACTGCCATTAAACGACTTATTAGCAGGTTAATAGATCACTTCGGAATGGCATATACATCACACATCCTGGATCAAGTAAAGACCCTGGGTTTCCAGCAAGCCACTGCTACATCTATTTCATTAGGCATTGATGATCTTTTAACGATACCTTCTAAGCGATGGCTAGTCCAAGATGCTGAACAACAAAGTTTTATTTTGGAAAAACACCACCATTATGGGAATGTACACGCGATAGAAAAACTACGTCAATCCATTGAGATATGGTATGCTACAAGTGAATATTTGCGACAAGAAATGAATCCTAATTTTAGGATGACTGATCCCTTTAATCCAGTCCATATAATGTCTTTTTCGGGAGCTAGAGGAAATGCATCTCAAGTACACCAATTGGTGGGTATGAGAGGATTAATGTCTGATCCCCAAGGTCAAATGATTGATTTACCCATTCAAAGCAATTTACGCGAAGGACTTTCTTTAACAGAATATATAATTTCTTGCTATGGAGCCCGTAAGGGAGTTGTAGATACCGCTGTACGAACATCAGATGCTGGATATCTTACGCGCAGACTTGTTGAAGTAGTTCAACACATTGTTGTACGTAGAACAGATTGTGGCACCATCCGAGAAATTTCTGTGAGTCCTCAAAATCAAAATAGGATGCTGTCGGAAAGGGTTTTTAGCCAAACATTAATTGGTCGTGTATTAGCAGACGATATATATATGGGTCCGCGATGCATCGCCATTAGAAATCAAGATATTGGGATTGGGCTTGTCAATCGACTCATAACCTTTCGAACACAAGCAATATCTATTCGAACCCCCTTTACTTGTAGGAGTACATCTTGGATCTGTCGATTATGCTATGGTCGGAGTCCGACTCATGGTGACCTGGTTGAATTGGGGGAAGCCGTAGGTATTATTTCGGGTCAATCTATTGGGGAACCGGGGACTCAACTAACATTAAGAACTTTTCATACCGGTGGCGTATTTACAGGGGGCACTGCAGAACATGTACGAGCCCCTTCTAATGGTAAAATAAAATTCAACGAGGATTTGGTTCATCCCACGCGTACACGTCACGGGCATCCTGCTTTTCTATGTTCGATAGATTTGGATTTAATTATTGAGAGTGAAGATATTATGCATAATGTGACTATTCCACCAAAAAGTTTTCTTTTAGTTCAAAATGATCAATATGTCGAATCAGAACAAGTGATTGCTGAGATTCAGGCGGGAGCATACACTTTGAATTTTAAAGAGAGGGTTCGAAAACATATCTATTCTGATTCAGAGGGAGAAATGCATTGGAGTACTGATGTGTACCATGCACCCGAATTTACATATAGTAATGTACACCTCTTGCCAAAAACAAGTCATTTATGGATATTATCGGGGGGTTCATGCAGATCTAGTGTAGTTTCTTTTTCACTCTACAAGGATCAAGATCAAATGAATATTCATTCTCTTTCTGTCGAACGAAGAGAGATTTCTAGCCTCTCGCTCTCGGTGAATAATGATCAAGCGAGACACAAATTATTTAGTTCTGTTTTTTCTGCTAAAAAAGAAGGTGGAATTCTTGAGATGTCTGATTATTCGGGATTTACTAGAATCATAGGTACTGGTCATTGTAATCTCATACATCCTGCAATTCTCCGCGCGAATTCGAATTTATTGGCAAAAAGGCAAAGAAATCGATTTCTTATTCCATTCCACTCGATTCAAGAACAAGAGAAAGAGCTAATGCCCCATTCAGGAATCTCGATTGAAATACCCATAGGGGGTATTTTCCGTAGAAATAGTATTCTTGCTTATTTCGACGATCCTCGATACAGAAGAAAGAGTTCCGGAATTACTAAATATGGGACTCTGGGGGCGCACTCAATCGTCAAAAAAGAGGACTTGATTGAGTATCGAGGACTCAAAAAAATTAAGCCAAAATACCAAATTAAAATAGATCGCCTTTTTTTCATTCCCGAGGAAGTGCATATTTTTCCCGAATCTTCTTATCTAATGGTACGGAATAATAGTATCATTGGAGTAGATACACGAATCACTTTAAATATAAGAAGCCGAGTGGGCGGATTGGTCCGAATGGAGAGAAAAAAAGGGGGGATTGAACTAAAAATATTTTCGGGAGATATCCATTTTCCCGGAGATATAGATAAGATATCTCGACACAGTGGCATCTTGATACCGCCAGAAAGGAAAAAAAAAAAACTTAAGGAAGCCACTAAGGAATCAAAAAAATTGAAAAAATGGATCTATGTTCAACGGATCACACCTACCAAGAAAAAGTATTTTGTTTTGGTTCGACCCGTAGTCACATATGAAATAGCGGACGGTATAAATTTAGCAACACTCTTCCCCCAGGATCCGCTGCGGGAAAAGGATAATATGCAATTTCGAGTTGTCAATTATGTCCTTTATGGGAAGGGCAAAGCTGCTCGGGGAATTCCTGATACAAGTATTCAATTAGTTCGGACGTGTTTAGTGTTGAATTGGGACCAAGACAAAAAAAGTTCTTCCGTCGAAGAGGTTTGTGCTTCCTTTGTTGAAGTACGTACAAATGGTCTGATTCGCGATTTCTTAAGACTCAACTTAGTGAAATCCCAAATTTCGTATATCAGAAAAAGGAATCATCCGTCAGGTTCAGGATTGATCTCTGATAATGGTTCCGTTCGCACCAATAGCAATCCGTTTTATTCCGTTTTTGGCAAGGCAGGGGTTGAACAATCACTTAGCCAAAATCAAGGAACTTTTCGTCCGTTGTTGAATAGAAATAAGGAATGCCAATCTTTGATAATTTTGTCATCATCTAATTATTTTAGAATGGGTCCATTGACCGATGTAAAATATCACAATGTGATAAAACAATCAATTCCAATTCAAAAGGGTTCTCTAACCCCAATTAGGAATTCGTTGGGACCCTTAGGAACAGTCCTTCAAATTGAGAATTTTTATTCATTTTACTATTTAATAACTTTAATAACTCATAATCATCTCTCGGCAACTAAATATTTGAAACTTGACAATTTAAAACAGCCTTGTCAAGTACTTAAATATTATTTAATGGATGAAAACGGGGAAATTTCTAATCCTGATACAGACAGTAAGATCATTTTGAATCCTTTTAATTTGAATTGGTATTTTCTCCATCATAATTATTGTGAGGAAATGTCCCCGATAATAAGTCTTGGGCAGTTTCTTTGTGAAAATGTATGTATAACCAAAAACGGACCACACCTAAAATCTGGTCAAGTTTTAATTGTTCAAGTTAACTCTGTAGTAATACGATCAGCTAAGCCTTATTTGGCTACTCCTGGAGCAACTGTTCATGGGCATTATGGAGAAATCCTTTACGAAGGGGATACATTAGTTACATTTATATATGAAAAATCGAGATCTGGTGATATAACGCAGGGCCTTCCAAAAGTAGAACAAGTGTTAGAAGTGCGTTCGCTTGATTCAATATCGATGAACCTAGAAAAGAGAGTTGAGGGTTGGAACGCGCGTATAACAAGAATTCTTGGGATTCCCTGGGGATTCTTGATTGGTGCTGAGCTAACTATAGTGCAAAGTCGTATCTCTTTGGTTAATAAGATCCAAAAGGTTTATCGATCGCAGGGGGTGCAGATCCATAATAGGCATATAGAAATTATTGTACGTCAAATAACATCAAAAGTCTTGGTTTCAGAAGCTGGAATGTCTAATATTTTTTTACCCGGCGAACTTATTGGATTGTTACGAGCGGAACGGACGGGGCGCGCTTTGGAAGAAGTGATCTGTTATCGAGCTATCTTATTGGGAATAACGAGAGCATCTCTGAATACTCAAAGTTTTATATCCGAAGCAAGTTTTCAAGAAACCACGCGAGTTTTAGCAAAAGCAGCTCTCCGAGGTCGTATCGATTGGTTGAAAGGCCTGAAGGAAAACGTTGTTCTGGGGGGGATAATACCCGTTGGTACCGGATTCAAAGGATTAGTGCACTGTTCAAGGCAGCATAACACCATTCTTTTGGAAAGACAAAAAGGGAATTTATTCGGGGGGGAAATGAGAGATATTTTCTTACACCACAGAGAATTATTTGACTCTTGCATTTCAACGACTTTCCATGATACATCAGAGCAATTGCTTAGAGGGTTTAATGAGTCCTAGGAGCGGATTCTTTTAACTATTTGTGATCATTTGATTTCTTAATGGTAAGAAAAAAAGGATAATAATGAATAGAAAGTAATGAATGGCCAGGATCGTGTATCAATGGTCAATCTCTGGTAGAAGAGAAGGTTCCCTCGGAACAATTATTTATTTCAGGGCGCCTCGTCTCTTAAAAAAAAAGAGGAAGTGGGGGAGAAATGGCAAGAAGATATTGGAACATCCATTTGGAAGAGATGATGGAAGCAGGAATTCATTTTGGTCATGGTACTCGGAAATGGAATCCTAGAATGGCACCTTATATATCTGCAAAACACAAAGGTATTCATATTACAAATCTGACTCGAACTGCTCGTTTTTTATCAGAAGCTTGTGATTTAGTTTTTGATGCAGCAAGTAGGGGAAAACAATTCTTAATTGTTGGTACTAAAAATAAAGCAGCTGATTCAGTCGCGCGAGCTGCAATAAGGGCTCGGTTTCATTATGTTAATAAAAAATGGCTCGGTGGTATGTTAACGAATTGGTCCACTACAGAAACGAGACTTCAAAAGTTCAGGGATTTGAGAACGGAACAAAAAAAGGGGAGACTCGACAGTCTTCCCAAAAGGGATGCCGCTATTTTGAAGAGACAATTATCGCGCCTGCAAACGCATCTGGGCGGGATTAAATATATGACGAGGGTACCCGATATTGTAATCATCGTTGATCAGCACGAAGAATATACGGCTCTTCGAGAATGTATCACTTTGGGAATTCCAACAATTTGTTTAATCGATACAAATTGTGACCCTGATCTCGCAGATATTTCGATTCCAGCAAACGATGACGCTATAGCTTCAATCCGATTAATTCTTAACAAATTAGTATTCGCAATTTGTGAGGGTCGCTCTAGCTATATACGAAATCGTTGATTAATAATAAGATAAATCAATTTTTTTGGTAACTCCATGGATTTCTGGCTTGGGTACTATTCCTGAATCGCACAAAAGAAAAGAGACAAAAACCGGTGAATAGTATGGAATTAGCGGATATTCAAAATATACAATTCAAGTAGACAAGTCGAAAAGAAGATGGTTGAATCAAAATAATTCCTTTTAAATTTTTATTTCGGTCAGAGGGCAATATGAATGTTCTATCATGTTCCATCAACACACTAAAGGGGTTATACGATATATCCGGTGTGGAAGTAGGCCAACATTTCTATTGGCAAATAGGCGGGCTCCAAGTCCATGCCCAAGTACTTATTACTTCTTGGGTTGTAATTGCTATCTTATTAGGTTCAGCCTTTATAGCCGTTCGGAATCCACAAACCGTTCCGACTGCCAGTCAAAATTTCTTCGAATATGTCCTTGAATTCATTCGAGACGTGAGCAAAACGCAGATTGGAGAAGAATATGGCCCATGGGTTCCCTTTATTGGAACTATGTTTCTTTTTATTTTTGTTTCGAATTGGTCAGGTGCTCTTTTACCTTGGAAAATCATAGAGTTACCTCATGGGGAGTTAGCCGCACCCACGAATGATATAAATACTACCGTTGCTTTAGCTTTGCTCACGTCAGTAGCATACTTCTATGCGGGTCTTTCCAAAAAGGGATTAGGTTATTTCAGTAAATACATTCAACCGACTCCAATTCTGTTACCCATTAACATTTTAGAAGATTTCACAAAACCCTTATCACTTAGTTTTCGACTTTTCGGGAATATATTAGCCGATGAATTAGTAGTTGTTGTTCTTGTTTCTTTAGTCCCTTTAGTGGTTCCTATACCTGTCATGTTCCTTGGATTATTTACAAGCGGTATTCAAGCTCTTATTTTTGCAACTTTAGCTGCGGCTTATATAGGCGAATCTATGGAGGGACATCATTGACTCGTTTTCGTTTCGAAATTGTCTTTTTTTTTGTAGCTTAGAACAAGGCAATGTATGCGTAACTCAAGATAATCGACTTAGGAAACATACATATCCAACCATAAATCTACAAATACAGAATATACGACCAAGAGTCCTATAAAAAAAATTACGAAATTGGGGAATTTTAGGAAAAAGATCCTTTTGATCTCTTTCCTAAAATTCCTCTTTGGCCTTATTATATCATACCTCCCCGCCAATTAATATTCTCTTTATATTATTTTGTTCATTTTTGTTCATTCAATTACAATAGCAAATACCAAGAGTGATAATTTGAATAAAAATACTTATAGTATCACGAGCGGGTGATTAAAAAAAAGAAAAGAAAGATGCTTTCTAAAATGATTCCCTTTATTAGTTGATTTTAATCAATTCTTCAATTCAACGATTGACCAAAAGAAAATATTAATATAATAAATAAAAAATTGCATGACCGTACCTCAATCAAATACTGATATTTAGTTCTATGCAATGATTCGCCCCAATGAATTCGTCTATTTTGATTGTAGCCATGTTGGATAATGATAAATAAAAGGAATAGAAAAAAAAATTTCTAAAAAAAGAGATTCATAAAAAATGGGGTGATTAGGCGAGGGGGACATAATTAGGTATATGGAATCAAATGCCAACTCTTGTGGGTTTTTTGAAAAGGGGTTCTAGAATACGATTGACTTTAAGATACAAATACTTTGAATCTAAGATATGAATAGTTGGTTTACGTTCTGGAAGAAAGACATGTATATGGGATATTAGATATTGCTAGTTATATATGAACTAAAGATATATCTAATCCACCCTACTCTTGCGACTATTGTGAATTTCGATAGGGATTCCAATAGAAATTGTTCGATTTCGGCTTTGCTTTGACTGGGAATTGAATCAATAAAAATAAAGAGATGAAATAAAGTAAAGAAAACGAACGAAGAATTCAAAAAAAGGTCCCGAAAAAAGAAATGGAAGAACAAAAGTCGTATGGATTCACAAAAATCTTGTGTTGTGCCCGTGGATCGGAACTAAAAAAGAGATATCGAAATAGTTTTGATGGTTCAATAATAATATTATTATTGCTCCAATTCGGAGTTCTTAGTTACTTCGGCTGGGCGAATCCCAGTGACGGAATAATTAAGTCATAATTCATTAGACGATTGTATCATTAACGATTTCTTTAGTTTTTGTTTTTCTTTATTTTAGTGCGAGGAACTTATCATGAATCCACTGATTTCTGCCGCTTCCGTTATTGCCGCTGGGTTGGCTGTTGGGCTTGCTTCTATTGGACCTGGAGTTGGTCAAGGTACTGCTGCGGGCCAAGCAGTAGAGGGGATTGCGAGACAACCCGAGGCGGAGGGAAAAATACGAGGTACTTTATTGCTTAGTCTGGCTTTTATGGAAGCTTTAACAATTTATGGACTGGTTGTAGCATTAGCGCTTTTATTTGCGAATCCTTTTGTTTAATCCTAGAAATAGGAAAGGAAATTGACTTCTTTTTTTTTTTCTTATTTTTTATATCTGTGTTTCGGGCTTTTTCGAATTCTATCAAGATTTAACTCCTACAATTGGAAGGACTGATTTGAGGATGAGGAATTAAAATAAGCATACCAATTCGCTTTTTTCTTTCCCTTTCTTAGTCTAAAGAAAACCCTCTTTTTAAGGGATGTTGCAACAAACGAGGGGTTTTGCAATTGACAGAAGTCCCGGTCCCTAATACTAAAATACTAAATAGTATCCTTCTTAGCGGGAATCCCCAATTGCCAATTCAAAGAAAGGATTTCGAAATCTAATTTTTGACTCTGTGTCGAAATAGGTAAATTACTAATTTTTTTAGTCTATCTAAAAGAGGAGATCATATGAAAAATGTAACCGATTCTTTCGTTTCTTTGGTTCACTGGCCATTCGCCGGGAGTTTCGGGTTTAATACCGATATTTTAGCAACAAATCCAATAAATCTAAGTGTAGTGCTTGGTGTATTGATCTTTTTTGGAAAGGGAGTGTGTGCGAGTTGTTTATTTCAAGAATAGGCTGGACCCAACCAGCTGCACTTTTTTTTCGTTATAACTAAGGACCAAAGGGAAAAGGGTGCATGATTCCGCGAATTACTTCTGAATCAATTTCAAATCATATTTAAGAACCATAGCATTTCGTGATTTGTTGGTAAATAAATTTTGATTCTCTATGAACCAAACCAATAATGCGGGACCATTAACATGGTTAAAGCTAAAGTTTGAAGTCCAGACAAAGCACGGTACTCTTTCTACTACTATGTTTTACTATAGAATCGAAATGTTTTCAAAATAAATAATTAATATAATTAATAATAATAATTGGAATTTTTTTCGATATAAAACACTCATGTTGATAAAAAGATTTGAGCCTTTTAGTGGTATTGGAAATTTGATTTGAAAATATTGGAAAAATAGGTATTTCAAACAACCCCCCTTTTATGCTGAATCGATGACCTATGTATAAAGTAAGAAGAATTCTTTGGATTTGAAGAAAAAAAGAAACAACTTTGCTGACAATTATCTATTTTGATTTGGTCAGAAGAGTCCTCCGAATATTCCGGTCTTGGATTAGGGATCAGTCGCAAGATTCTTTTTTGAATATGAATAGAGAAGAGAGAGAGAGGATAGGCTCATTACATTAAAAAAAGATATGGGAATCCCCCCCCCATACATAAGTAGTTGACGTAATTGAGTGTGAGAGCCAAATGAATCGAAAATTTCATGTTTGGTTCGGGAAGGGATCATGGAAGTTTTGAGCTGAATGGAAAGATAATCTACTTTCATTAAGTGATTTATTAGATAATCGTAAACTGAGGATCTTGAATAGTATTCGAAATTCAGAAGAACTGCAGGGCGGGGCCGTTGAACGGCTGGAAAAAGCCCGGGCCCGGTTACGGAAAGTCGAAATAGAAGCAGATCAGTTTCGAGTGAATGGATACTCTGAGATAGAACGAGAAAAATTAAATTTGATTAATTCAACTTCTAAGACTTTGGACCAATTAGAAAATTACAAAAATGAAACCATTCATTTTGAACAACAAAGAGCAATTAATCAAGTCCGACAACGGGTTTTCCAACAAGCTTTACAAGGAGCGCTCGGAACTCTGAATAGTTGTTTGAACAAGGAGTTACATTTACGTACCATTAGTGCCAATATTGGCATGTTTGGGGCGATGAACGAAATAACTGATTAGTCCTTTTACTGTAGGCACATTCTTTTTTTTTTTTTTTTTTGAAGAAAAAAAAAAGAATTAAGAAATACTCATGACAACAATTAAAGCCGACGAAAT